CTAGTTTAGAGTTCAGGTTCGATTTCCGTAGATAATGTAGAAAGGATTGTCTATAATGATAGGCAAATAAAGGATTTTCTCGGGATTTTTGTTCATCCATTTGATATTTTGAAAATTAGGTGAGTTGAACTTTAAATTTGACTCGTTGAAATATTCAATTTAAAAAAAAAAAGGAAACAATTCAATTTGATGCGTTTTGATGGTACCAACAAAATGGATTGCTAACTCTTTTTTCTTATTTAATTAATCGATCAACTTGCTATTGGACATTTTTTTTTTGGATTCGATAATTTTCATTTTCGCAAAAAATTTCGACATATTTTACTATATATTATGAGAATTAATCCTACTACTTCTGATTCTGGGGTTTCCACACTTGAAAAAAAAAACCTGGGGCGTATTGCTCAAATTATTGGTCCGGTCCTGGACGTAGCTTTTCCTCCAGGCAAGATGCCAAATATTTACAACGCTCTAGTAGTTAAGGGTCGAGATACTGCCGGTCAACCAATTAATGTGACTTGTGAGGTACAACAGTTATTAGGAAATAATCGAGTTAGGGCTGTAGCTATGAGTGCTACAGATGGTCTAACACGAGGAATGGAAGTTATTGACACAGGAGCTCCATTAAGCGTTCCAGTAGGTGGAGCAACTCTTGGGCGAATTTTTAACGTACTTGGAGAGCCTGTTGATAATTTAGGTCCCGTAGATACCCGCACAACATCTCCTATTCATAGATCGGCGCCCGCCTTTACACAGTTAGATACAAAATTATCTATTTTTGAAACAGGAATTAAAGTGGTAGATCTTTTAGCCCCTTATCGACGTGGAGGAAAAATTGGACTATTTGGGGGAGCGGGAGTGGGTAAAACAGTACTCATTATGGAATTGATCAACAATATTGCAAAAGCTCATGGGGGCGTATCCGTATTTGGCGGAGTAGGTGAACGTACTCGTGAAGGAAATGATCTTTACATGGAAATGAAAGAATCCGGAGTTATCAATGAACAAAATATTGCAGAATCAAAAGTGGCTTTAGTCTATGGTCAAATGAATGAACCACCGGGAGCGCGTATGAGAGTTGGGTTGACTGCCCTAACTATGGCGGAATATTTCCGAGATGTTAATGAACAAGACGTACTTCTATTTATCGACAATATCTTCCGTTTCGTCCAAGCAGGGTCAGAAGTATCTGCCTTATTGGGTAGAATGCCTTCCGCTGTGGGCTATCAACCTACTCTTAGTACCGAGATGGGCTCATTACAGGAAAGAATTACTTCTACAAAAGAAGGGTCCATAACTTCGATTCAAGCAGTTTATGTACCTGCAGACGATTTAACTGACCCCGCCCCTGCCACGACATTTGCACATTTAGATGCTACTACCGTACTATCAAGAGGATTGGCCGCCAAAGGAATCTATCCAGCGGTGGATCCGTTAGATTCAACATCAACTATGCTCCAACCTAGAATCGTTGGCGAGGAACATTATGAAACTGCGCAAAGAGTTAAGCAAACCCTACAACGTTACAAAGAACTTCAGGACATTATAGCTATCCTTGGGTTGGACGAATTATCCGAAGAAGATCGTTTAACTGTAGCAAGAGCACGAAAAATTGAGCGTTTCTTATCGCAACCTTTTTTCGTAGCAGAAGTATTTACAGGTTCTCCAGGAAAATATGTCGGTCTAGCGGAAACAATTAGAGGGTTTCAATTGATACTTTCTGGAGAATTAGATGGTCTTCCCGAACAGGCCTTTTATTTGGTAGGTAACATCGATGAAGCTACCGCGAAAGCTATGAACTTAGAAATGGAGAGCAAATTAAAGAAATGACCCTAAATCTTTGTGTACTGACTCCTAATCGAAGTGTTTGGAATTCACAAGTAAAAGCAATTATTTTACCTACTAATAGTGGCCAAATCGGCGTATTAAAAGACCATGCCGCTACTGCGACAGCGGTAGATATAGGAGTTTTAAGAATGCTAGGCCTTGACGACCAATGGTCAACAATGGCTCTGATGGGTGGTTTTGCTAGAATAAGCAATAATCAGATCACTATTTTAGTAAATGATGCTGAGAAGGGTAGTGACATTGATCCACAAGAAGCTCAGCAAACTCTTGAAATAGCAGAAGCTAATTTGAGGAAAGCGGAAGGAAAGAGACAATTAATTGAAGCAAATCTAGCTCTCAGACGAGCTAGGACACTAGTAGAGGCTGGAAATACAATTTCGTAACCAGTTGAATAACCAAAAGAAGTTCGGTTTCTACGCCCTAAAAAGAAATAGAAAATAGAAAAATTGGAAATTAAGATAAAGATAATGAATTTAATAGTCTTAATAATCTGAGGGTGAGTATAAAAACTTATTAGATACCAGAGTCGAGGGTATCTAATAAGTTTTACCTACTATTGGATTTGAACCAATGACTCCCGCCGTATGAAAGCAATACTCTAACCACTGAGTTAAGTAGGTCTTTTATCATTACAAATGAGGACTAAATATAA